TTTAAGAAAGGAAAGAAGGGATGGCATTCAGTCAAGCCTTCGTCCTCTGATGACTAGCTCTCATCTTCCATGTCTTTCTATACGCAATTGAAAGTTTCCAGTTCGTGTTAACAATTGGCGCATTAAAGAATTCTCGTATGGGACCCTTTTCGCTCAAGGCGACAACAGAGTACCATCAAAGGCAATCACTCCTGCTCCCAAACCCTTGGGATGGAAGTTAGAAGTTTCCTTGAAAGAGTAAAGTACATCAGTCGCTTCATATCTCTTTTAGATCCATGTGCGAACCTCTATTCAAACTGCTTAAGAAAGATTCTTCTAATAAGTGGACCCAGAGTCTAGCTTTCTATAAGATCAAGACTCGATCTTATGAATACCCCAGTGCTAGTACTGCCAAGCCAAGGCCCTCCCTTCGGTATGCGAAATCAGTATGTAAACTCTATGGCCCAGTTTGAAACTTCTGGTTTTAGGGACTGAACCGCTAACGAGTATCTCAAATATCTCAAAGCTGTTGCAAGCAATCAATCAAAGCGAGCTTTCATTTTAGCGTGTATTTGAAAGTGATCTACGACCATCCTTTATATAGAAAGTGTTGAAAAAGGCAGGAACGTGAGTCTGGTAACTCTTTACTACTACATCTTTTTTTACACACAATCGGACAGCCGAGCTCCCAACTTGGACTCTCTTTCAAAGCAATCGCATTCTCTGTGAAAAGAATGGGGGTTGGTAAGGACAACTTACGTGGAGTAGATTATCATTGCTCCATCGAATAAAGACAATCCTCACGGTAAGACTTTGATAAGAGCACTGACGGTCACTTAGATAATAATGGTTTTGAGACAAGGCCTCCGGGACTGGAGGGTGTGGGTTGGGGCTCGCTGGTCCTGATGTATGAGGTAGCTAAGGTCAATGCTACTAGGGCTCTGTGCTCTTTATGGCCTTTGGGAGCTCGATATTAGAGTTCAAATCCCGGATTCGTCTCTCAGTCTCAAGAGGATGCCCCTGATGCCGCAAAGGTAGTTGACTAAGTCGACCTTTTATGATTAATGAGGATGTATTGGATGGATGCCTTAAGATTGAAAGGGACGAAGATGGACTCCGGTGAAAGGGCTAGGGTAGATCTTGAGAATGATCCCTGCATTTCCGTATTGGTAAACCATCCCCATTAGTGCTTCTCCCTTACTGTCACAAGTGAGCCATTCTTCCACATTCTCGGTGACAAGAGCATAACGCCTATGGTCGACTGAGTTTCAACTTCCTTCTTTCCGCTTGGCCCATGGATCAGGGGAAGTCTTCTTTGAGTGTTGAGGGTTAGAGGATCATTCCAGCACAGAGAGAGTATGCCCAAACCCGTTCCCAAGGGCAGCAGTCCAAGGAAAGGAAAGGAGCGAGTCCCAAATCTTAGTGCCGTTGAAGTCCGCGATCGTAAATATCTTGCTATTAATTGTAATTCCCGGGTCTTTGCTCATTCGTAAGGTCAAGGTTGCTAAAGTCTGAAATAAGGGCAGTTATTATGGTCAAGTAAGGTAATCGCATATCCATCCCTTGACATTGAGAAGGATTTCCAGATAAAGAGGAAGTGGTGCAGCTTGAGAGGTTGGAGTTCTCTCTTTTGCTTCTGCTAGTGAAAGGTAGGGCTTTGAGGCTCATTCTAGTGTGAATGAAAGGCAGGAGGCTCTAACTTTGATTCTGTTTACTTACTCGACCAGCGAGAGAGGTTGTTTACTTCCTTCTTTCAAAGCTGGACCAGGGAGCCTATTGATTGATTGATAGAGCAAGGCCTATGGCTTGAGAGATAGGCAAAGTGAACCCGCCACTGTCAACTGGTTTAGGAAGATGCCTACTTGTTCAACTGGCTCACAAGGCATGCATACACAACCCAGGGAATCATACTCACTTGGCTGTATTCAAGCACGAGACTGATCTGAGGTTACTGGCTTATGAGAGATCCAGAGGAGGGAGAAGATCTTTCACGGGAAATCCGTATGTATAAACGAGCGCTCAACCCTTTGAATGGATTCATTGTCAATCCTTCACACAAGTGCTAAACAGGTCTATCAATCTACCATATTTGGGGCATACCAAGAGAATGAGGTGGTTTACTAGCTCGACCAAAGTGAGTTTACTCGCTTGTTTGATAGAAAGAGCAAGAGGGATGCTAAACAATCCAATTCTACTAGAAAGAGGGTCTAGACGAGCTCAAAGCTAGATCTTGTATTGAATCAGTAGTGAGGAATGAGGTCAAAGATCAACTAGTGGGTGAAAGGATCATGGCCGATCTCAAGTGTGATCCCAAGGATCTATGAATCCCTCATAAAGGGAGTGTAAAGTAAAAGCCCCGAAAGAAGGGCATCTTTGTAGAAAGAAAGAAGTTGTCCTACTGCTTACTCTCTTTTCCTTAGCACCAATATGCTCTAGAAAGCTACAGCATCCCGCTATTCCTTATTCTTGATAGCACAGGAAAGGGACGATTCTCTGTGCCTACCTATCCCCAATCACACAGGAATGCTCGCTTGGCTGCTTACCAATCCTTTCACTTTCAGACAATTCCTCGCGCATCAAAAAACTTCTAGTAAAGCGAAGGAGACCCACTTCCCACTTCTCCTTCCCCGCCCCATTTCTGGGGCGGGCCTCGTTCTTATTGAGCGTACCACCGCTAAAAAAGACTACAACCCAAAAAGAAATCTCGAGAGAGACGTTTTAAAATTTCACAAAAAACTAGATCGGAATACGAATGAGATCAAAAAGGCCATCATTAATGCAAACAGGGCAATAGCTTGATACGATATGTGGTGGCCCGCGGGCATAGAAAAAAGAAGTACAATTAGAGAACATTTGACCTAAACTAAATAATACCACAAATCAATTGAATATACTCGAAAGCTGCCTCCCAATAGCAACTATGAAAGCCACACTCTAAAAGGTTCGAATAGACATCCGATAGATAAGAGGGGTCGAAGACCTCCTCTTCCCCAAGCACCAGCTGGGTAAATCCTTCGAGAGTCCAGGTGGATGGCAAGTCCGCCCCTATATATTAGATTTTCCCTTTAAAGAACACACACACATTTCGAAATTCCTCACTCATTTCATTTATATTTAGATCCAGTGGGGAATAATAAGTGAGCTCATCTCGGATCCCAGTGGACGCCTCAGAAGCGGAACTCTTGGAGACCGGGGGGGGCCCTATAGAACAACTTCCCTCAGATGGAGAAGATTCCGAAAAGGAAATCTCAATCCAATCGCTGGGTGAATAACGAGTGGGACCGGTTGGATCAAACTGTGATCCATACTGAAAAATAGAAAGCTTACGCCTCATTTTTGATATGAATATTATTTTCTTACTCTTAAAGCACACCGCTTGCCTATTCCGACTAAGCAGCCCGGTGTGCTTCTTAATGAGAAGCAAAACCAGAACGCCTAAAAGCATTCTAGAAGAGAGGAGGTAGGGGTTGTCCCTACAAATTGAATGGGGGAAACTTTTTCATTCAGCACGGTGTATAGCCTATATAAGGAGCGAAGCGCTGCTCACGTTACAGCTACTGTGTTGACTGTAACTATACTACGATTTTTCAACTAACAAAGCAAGCATTGAAAGACGCTCACCTCATGCATTCTAAGGGAAAGTTCCTGAGTCAGTCAACTCAATTACAATCAATCAAAGAAGAGCACTATACGCTTTCTACGCGCACCCTACGTACATGCCTATAGTCTTTTTTATGGCTGACGGCATCCAAGGAGAAGTCATGACGACGCAGGGTCACCACAACTCCTCCTCCAGTTCTGGGCTGGTTAGACCCAAAAACTGCACCAAGAACTGAGTAAAAGAGGTACCATTAAGAAGTGTGACACGAGACAGTGTCATACTAGTCAAAGGAAGGGTAGCTCTCTTCCTAGACTGACACCCAGAGTAGCAACCACGCCAAAGACAGTGGAAGCAACAAGAGATCTCTTAACGGTTACTTGCAGGAACGGTGTAGCCGTACCGACACCACTAAACATGGTTACGTCACTGTATTAACCAGGACTTAATCAAAATTTAGTGATGGCGATTCCACGTCTCTTAAGTTGACCAACTACCTAAGAGACCATGGTAATAAAACCAAGGCGACCGTCTCACCAGCGATTAAGTAATCACCGGAGGTCGCGTACTTTATGAAGTACCGTCCTGGACATACCCTTCTCCGCTGCTCTTCAGACCACTAGGTGGTGTGAAAGAGTAAGGAGAGACCAGGAAGTGCAGTATCCAAGCAGGGCAAAGCCAAAATTCAGTTGGTAACTTGGCTAAACCCAACAGGATACGACGCTTTCCTCCGTCTGACTTCGTCGAATAGGCGAAGCGACTCAAGCTAACTATTTGGCTGAGTCAGGATCGCTACCCAAGTTTAGATCCATGGAGTCCCTTGGTATGAGGGCATGGAAGACAAACCTGGGAGACACCTCAACATTAAATCACGGGAGCAACCATAAAGCAACATAGTGCTACTGTATGGAGCAACCGGAACTCCAAGTACCTGAACGGGTACCTAGAGACCTCCTCCCAATCGCTTGGCGATAAAGAGAAGGAATAATGTAGAGATATCCCGTCTTCTTCGAAGAGGCGGGCACAGGCACAGATAGTAAACCGGAGCACCAGATGCATGCCTTCTGAAGACATACACCGAGGACTCACCTGTTAAGGTGTACTACCTGCCTGGTATGAGTATGCTATAATATCTCGTTCGTGGCGGGACTACTAATCTAGTTCTATTCTATTTTAGAACATAAATCAGTAGAATGAGGTCTTCTAAGACCCCGTACCACCTGATTGGTCTAACTCACAGAGGCTCATCGAACAGTAGAGACTACTGTTTGAGGAGTCTTACAAGAAAGAGCAACCATTTCAGGCTTCTGATGGATGAACGGACATAGGTAATAAACCACTGGACTGGACCACTTTTTCTGGTTACGGACTGGCCAGAATGCCTTTTTCACGGCCGCTTTCAGTGAGTCTTAGCTTCTTTATTCTAATATATAAGAAGTCGATCCTTAGAAGACGAAGTAAAGGAAACAATTCCCGATCTCCTATAGAATTAGTCTTAGTAGTGATTCCGTCAAGATATCGAGTAGTTCACATAGATCGATCATAGGCCTGCCTGTGTGCCTGTGCCTTCAGGCGAGAAAGAGTAGAAAGATAGGTTTTCAATCGATTAGTCAAGCTAACCGAAGTGAAGGTACTCATTCAAGCAGTAATGGCATACCGATACAAATCGATCTCCTTCCGACTTCGACGGAGCAGATAGAGAAAATAAGGTTGTTCCCGGGCGAAAGCTTATTAGCTTATTATGAACCCCTCTTCTTCGATAGCTTTGCGGAGGAGAAAGACTGATCTGATCTTCTTATCCCATTACCTGTCTTTGACTGAAGTCGGGCATTTCCTTCTCTTCTTTGATCGTCGTTGCTCACGAGCCAGTTAAGATAGAATATTTTATATGAATAGGAGTCAGTGTTCAAGGCAGGACGGAGTGAACCAATCTCAGTCAACGGGACTCACAACGATCCAATAGAACGATAAATTGTTAGTTTGTTAAGCTGGTATAGAATCATCAAATCTTGGAAGGAGGGGGACTCTTCTTTCTTCCACTGTCGGATTCGGTGCTGTAGAGGAACTGCTTCCTAGATTGAGATATGGTATCGACCCATTATATATATACGTTTTTTCACTCCCTCCTAGAAAAGATTTTCCACCTTTCTCTACTCGAAAAGCCAATGGGATTGTCTGGATGAATGCTGTGTCGGAAGCCATGATCACATAGTAACTTCCGCCCACAGTGCTGTTACGACGGCAGGTCACCGGGAGTGAAGTCAACTCGACTCCTGATGTAGCATTCATTCGGACCATTCGACGTTTGATTCTTTCTATCAGGGATACCTGATGGCTCTGTGAGAGGGCAAAGCTACCAAGGTGGTTTCCCATGACGGGTTACCCGGTTCAAGGCTTTGTCTTACTAGATCATCTATTGGTAGCAATGATCGAGAGATCAAGCGTAGAATGCATCAGGATGGGAACGAGTGTTTATTATTATGTCGAATATTACAGCATGTCTTTCCTGTCTTTGTCAATAGAATGTATTGAATTATCATGTCTTTCTAGCTGAAGTGTTAACGTAGGTCAAATAGCTTATCTAGCTCCATCCAAGAGTAATCAACGGAGATAGAGTCCAGCGGTTCAACCAACGCTTCTAAGGAGAGCGGGGCAAGCAAGAAAGCAGGCAAAGTCATTGAGCCTATTCTATTCCGAAAGTTCCACACATGGAATTCTTCTCCTACTTTCGCTGCTACAATTGCTTTAGCGCGAGCAGCAAGGAAAGGGCAGAAGGGAGAAAAGCTCAATCTTTCACTATTCAGGAGTAAGGAAATGCGATCTAAGCAAGACGCCCTGGAATTCAATTCCGTAGGGAAGGAGGACCTACTGAATAAGTCTCCAATCAATCGTAGGCGGGTGAGAAACTTCTTGGATTTGCCTGTTTAATTTAGTGTTCATTGTCGAATCGGACGCTTAACCCGGGAAGTCACACTTTAACTTCCTGCGGCCTCACATCGATCGTTCTGTCCACTGAACTTATCAATCAACCTTAACTCTCACTACGTACTCCAACTCTATCTATTAGAAGTTTCAGGCTGAGGTGAGCGACTTCTTTTCTTTCTTTTTTGAGCGAGCCGATCTTATTCAGGATTGTGACTTTCTCAGCTTGAGCTTTCTATCGAATTTCCATTGATGGACTAGTGGACTCATTGGACTCTTCTATCTAAGCTTGAGCCCGAAGCGAGTTAAACTCGTCCTTCATTTCATACCTCAGTCCGGTGCCTATGGGTTATAGCCCCATGAACTTTCCGTATTCGATTCAATCCTGTTTTCGTCTTGAATAGTAATAGAAACGGGCTCCAGTAGCGAATGAAATGAATAACTTCGATTCGGCAAGGCCGGAATGATTTAAAGCGCTCCCCTGCTTTCGAAGTTGTAGACTGGTCGAGTCAGGTTGAGCTTCGTTGCTATTAGTAGTCTCAAAGTCAATAAGGTATTCAATATCGAAGAAATGATCATTCTAAGCTTGGTAAGAAGGAAAGGGGGTTGGCGAAGAGCAAGAAAGACGAGACAGAGACTTTCTACGTAATTCTAAAACCGGTCTGGTACTAGAGCTATAGGCTTCAAAGCTATAACAATGGAGGTTGGGAATGACTATTTGTTACTCACCTTGGGGTATGCTGACCGAAGGCAAAGGTGCACTGCCTGCTATTATATTTCTTTTCGACTTCAGGAGCTCATCAAGCGACTCAGCCTGACTGTACTGATCCAAGAGTGTATCAGTGTACTGAAACAAGTACTTTTTATACTGTACCCCATCCTCTTTATAACCTCGCGCTTTGTGACTATAGTCACATGTGGTCTATTCCCATTTATTTATCTGACAAGTGCCCACGTTATCATCAGACAGATACTTGCTTTCTGCCTGCGAAAGTTAAGGTCTTTCCGAGTTCGGGTCTTCCTTCTTTCATGAGTTTAGGAGTGAATGAGCTAAGCCAGATCGCAATTCTTCTGATAAATCATCCTGTTGTATTTCTAATTCTCTTTTTAGTAAGGAAGCAATCAAAGGGATGAGCTGCCGATGACCCGGATTCCAATCGCTGTTACATATGTATTAATTCGTGACTTCATATCGATCTCTCGATTACGCCTCCCCAGACCCGAACTACCCCGTTGACAATGAGTTCTGTTCCCCGGATGGAAGCGAATGAGCAGGCGCCATCTCCTTCTCATTGCTCTTCCACTTCCCCTTTCTTTGCTGAATAAACGTCAGTCTCACCGCTTGAATGCAAATAGGCCGAACTGCACGCTGGAGTTCTCTCGAAGAAAGACCTATCTCCTGGGCGAAGAAAGACCTTCTTATTTGTTTGTTTACCAGGCGTCACTCTAAAACATTGCTTTCTGGCGGGTCTCACTCTTTCTATTGATCATATTTTCCTCTTATGGGAAGCATGCTTCAACCATATCCTTTTACCTTTACTCATCCAGTCAAGTAGAAAGATGGTCGACTCTTATAGATGTAGCAGTCGTTCTTTTGTCTTACAGTCCAAATAGCTTATTAGATTTAGAAATCCGCAAGTAGGAGTCCCAATGCTTTCGTCTCAGGGTAGAAGAAGGGGAGGCTAGAAAGATAGGATTCGAAAATCTTGCTTACTCGGATATAGAGTTAAAGGGAGAGCAGTGAAGGACTCTCGCCTCACCCGCTCGTTTGACTTATGGCATCATCTACTTGCTTTTCAACCTAATCGATTTCATAACCAGAAAAAAAGACCCTCAAAGGTTGGTCGTAGATCATTATTCATTTTTTTAGTTAATTTCTTATGAACAAAGAAAATATTCGTCCTATGCTTCTCGTACCTGGATGTCGAGCACGAAAGAAAGAATGTGAACAGCTAGCTAGCAGACTACAAGATCCGTCTCATCAAGTCTTGGGCTCAGACGGAATCCTACCCTGCATCATCGAAATGTGCTTTACGGGCCTGAGCCACTTAACTTGCTATATTGACTGAAGGCCTAGTCAGCTAGTTTGCTGTTAAGCAAAAGAGTGCAACCCTTTCTCTCGTCACGAGCTGGATTTGAACCAACACTTCTGGAATTAAAAAAGAAATCCAGTTAACTACCTTTATTCGAATCGTGACTTTGGTTTCCCGGTTCAGCACCAAGGACTAAAGCTCCTAGTCCGGGGCAGTGCTCTTATAATCCTCCTCCTCCCGTAATATTAGTTAAGACGGCTACGGCTTGTAGGTGAAACTCACTTGTGATCCCATTCACATAAACATCTCTGATTGCATTAGAGAGAATAGGTAAGCTTTCTGTATCAATGATCTCATCGCAAAAAGCGGGGAGGGTCCAATTATTGGGTAGCGGATAATTCCTAAGGTTTAGAAGTTCGGAAACTTGTGCATAGAGGCAGTTCTTACCAGAATCTACAGCACGCTGACACAGGGCATTAATTTCAGGGGTTTCTTCCCTATGATTCCACATAAACTGTGCGAAAGCGGAAAAAGAATCATAAAAGGAAATTAGTGCTTGTTGTCTGTACATCTTCCAATTTCTTCCTTTCTTGCTCCTTGCTCGCGGAGCGGCATACCGAAAAAAAAGAAGGATTCAATCCAGCCCATAGGTTATCCCTACAGCTACCTTGTTTTGCCACCGAGACCAGCCTACACACTGAAATGAGAAAGGTGTCAGCAGGGAAGTTTACTTGAAACGATGTGAGATCAGCAGCAAAAGAAAGAAGAGAAATTGGGCCGGGGTCACATGCCTTCTCTCAGGCCGGCAGTCTCCTACTTTCTAGTCGACCGCTCTATGACAGGTTACCAGCCCTACGGCCGCTTAGAACCCATTCCATTACTACCAAGACTTATTCCAGCCCAAGAATAATCTTTATATATGGAGAGTCGCGGCCGCGTTCCCTGAAATCTTGCCCCACCCTACCCAAAAATTGTAGCTCTTCCCTGTGCTTTTCTGCCGTGCTCCATGCTGGGTTGGTGTCCAGCTCGTCCCGCTTCTCGTCAAAGAAGTCAATCAAGGCTTCCTTTGGATTGTAGCAGGCGTTTTCGGCCAAGGCAGGATGCTCAGAAAGCACTTGTTGAAAAAGAGAATAACATGCGTGCTTTAGCTCCCGGATCTGGAGATTCCTATTCTCGAACTCCAGCAATAGGTTATACTCACTCTGAGAGTGAGCTTGATCCAGTTCTGCTTTAATTTCGCTCCAATATTCTCCCGGCCCTTTATCCAGTAAAAAGAGAGTCTGGTCATTTTCGAGGTTGACTACTCGATTTCGAATCGAAGACTCGAAGCTGCAATTTTTGACCACATATGGTTGGTGGGAAGGTCCTGCTTCATCGCGCGCCACCCCAGGGATCGAAGAATTCACCGACGTGCCCTCCATTTCCGTTTCGGGAAAAGGTTCTAATAAGACCCGAATCTCGAATGAAT